ACACACATTGTGTATAATATCTTCACTTTCAATAGTTACATACAAGTCTCTAGAACATAGAAAAGCAGGATGTCCATGACGTGTACGTGTCGGATGAACCAAATCCTCATTGAATTTTATTTTTCCATTAGAAGGGGCTCGGACATGTTCTGCAGTACCCCCTGTGAATACTCCGCCGGTATGAAAAGTTCTTAATGTTAATTGAGTACCTGGTTCTCCAATAGATTGACCTGCAATAATACCTACAGCTTCTCCCAATTCGACCAGGTCGTCGTGAGCTGGGCTTCGGCCATAGCATAGTTGACAAATCCAAGATGTACTCCTACAAGTAAAGGGGGTTCGAATAGAGATTGGTTGTGCTCTAAAAGTTATGAATCTATTAACAAGTCCAACCCCAATATCTTGATTTCTAGTAGCAATGCATCGCGAACCTATATATATATGATCCGCTAATACACGCCCAATTAATGTTTGGATAAAAATCCTGTCGGTCATCATTCCATTTCGAGGACTTACAGAAATACCTCGGACGGTGCCACAATCTGTTCGACGTACAACAATGTGTTGAACTACTTCAACAAGTCTGCGCGTGAGGTATCCTGCATCTGATGTTCGGATAGCGGTATCCACAACTCCTTTACGGGCTCCGTAGCAAGAAATAATATATTCTGTTAAAGAGAGTCCTTCGCGTAAATTGCTTTGAATGGGTAAATCAATCATTTGACCTTGGGGATCCGACATTAATCCTCTCATACCTACTAATTGATGTACCTGAGATGCATTTCCTCTGGCTCCCGAAAAAGACATTATATGGACTGGATTAAAAGGATCGGTCATCCGAAAATTAGGATTCATTTCTTGTCGCAAATATTCACTTGTGGCATACCAGATCTCGATCGATTGACGTAATTTTTCTACCGCGTGTACATTCCCATAATGATGGTGTTTTTCCAAAATAAAACTTTGTTGTTCAGCGTCTTGAACTAGCCATCTTTTAGAAGGTATTGTTAAAAGATCATCAATTCCTAATGAAATGGATGCGGCGGTAGCTTGTCGGAAACCCAGAGTCTTTACTTGATCCAGGATATGTGATGTATATCCGATTCCATAGTGATCAATAAATCGACTAATAAGTCGTTTCATGGCAGTTCCGTCTATCACTTTATTGTGAAAGACCTGAGTGGGCCGTTCTGCCATCAGTACCTCCATATTGCGCTGAGTAGAATTTGACAATGGGTTTGAGTCAGTGATTGGACAACTTCCTTTTCTAGATCTTGATTCACGTAGAAATTCCGCAATTTTATAGTCCTAGTTAACTCGGCGAGACTCGAATTCCCGCTGGTAGCATAGAATTACAACAGCCCTGCCAAAACCCCTGTATGGCTTCTTCTATTTCTCGATAAAGAGAAATATGCCCAAGAGTGGTTCGAATATATATATAAAGAATTTCTTTTTTTATACTTTTTACTATTAGATAGTGTCCATAAATCTCATAATAGGTCCCCAAAGCTTCATAGTGAATTTCAATGGGAGCTTCTCTTGCAGCAATAACGCGTTGATCTAGTCGCCACCGCAGCCACAAAGGACTACCTAAATTGATTCGTTTTTGCCGAAAAGCTCCAATTGCATCATAGGCGTTACAAAAAAACGGTTCTTTTTTTTTTGTATACTTATAGTTATTATCTTCATTTTGATAGTTTCTACCATTACACGGATTATACCTATTTACACAAATACCCCGACGATTTCCACTCGTTAAGACATAGAGTCCACTAAGCATATCTTGAGTTGGTGCAGAAATGGGATCTCCAATAGTTGGAGACAAAAGATTCATATGAGAAAACATAAGTAAACGTGCCTCTGCTTGAGCCTCCAAAGATAAAGGCACATGAACAGCCATTTGATCCCCGTCAAAGTCCGCATTGAAGCCCTTACAAACTAATGGGTGTAAACAAATAGCGCGCCCTTCTACTAAAATGGGGAGGAATGCCTGTATGCCTAATCTATGCAGAGTAGGCGCTCTATTCAGCAATACAGGATGGTCATCCAGAATTTCTTGAAGTATTTCCCATACAATCGGTTTTTTTTTACGAATTTGACTCTTAGCAACTCCGATGTTCGAAGCAAGATGTTTTCTAATTAGGTCACGAATTACAAATGCCTGGAAAAGTTCTATTGCTATTTCGCGAGGCAATCCACATCGATGTAATGAAAGTGAAGGGCCCACGACAATCACTGACCGCCCTGAATAATCGACGCGTTTACCAAGCAGAGTCTCGCGAACTCTTCCCTCTTTGCCTTCAATTACATCTGAAAGCGACTTGTAAACTCTGTTATGATCATCCCTCATTGGTTGTCCGCAGATTCCATTATCAAGAAGTGCATCCACTGCTTCTTGTAGCAATTTTTCCTGAGATATTATTAATTCTTCTGGCGTAGCTATACTTGTTGTTAATAGATCTGTAAGAGTATTATTCCGATAGATAATTCTTCTATAGAT